CCAATCCAACCTTTCCCTTTAAGGAATTTAATTGGTTAGCATAATATCTAATAAATAGAAAATCGAATAGTAGATAATCTGTTATGAAAGAAAGAAAACATTCTTTGAAGAATCAAGATTCGTAACCAATCCTTGCCTTATTTGTTGGATTAGGTCTAACTTTCTTGACTAAACTGCAAGAGTGGAACTTTACGAGATGAAATAGGGAAAGACAGAAGATAAAACTTAAAAGGATAATTGAAGTGACTCGTCTTCGAATCAACTTTGGTTGGGGGTTCGAAAAAGGAATAAAAATAAAGTAAATTCAAGGAGGAACTTTCCTTTTTTTAAGGGGCCCCTCGGGGGGTCGTGTAATGCTTTTCTTCTCCTCTTATTCCATATGGAATACAATCAGTTAAAATAAGAAGGAATAGGGGAATATTCGACCGTTTCAATTCTTTATTTATCTTTTATTCCAAAATTCTCCCGAAAATCCAATTTCATTTTTCAATGGGGTTAGATGATCTAGTTCTTAATATTATTACTTTACTCAACTGACAGATTCCACAACAAATCTCTTGATTCGGAATTAGGGACTCATGTCGCATCTGATGAATCGATTCTCTTTTACACTTCTGTATCTCACTCGATCTTGTTTTTTAGTATTATCTAAAATAACCGATGAATTCTGAATTTTCCATAACTTAGGTAAGTGCTTTACCAACATATGTAGTGTAGTAAAAAAATAAATGGAATTTAACCCTTTCATGCTTACTATAACTAGTTATTTCGGTTTTCTACTGGCTGCTTTAACTATAACCCCAGCTCTTTTTATTGGTTTGAACAAGATACGTCTTATTTGAAATGAATTGAATGAATAAGTCAGAAAAGAAAAATCTTTCTTTTGGATTCCTGGTATTCTACGACTCTTTTCCACACTAATTACCAATTCTTTTCTTGGTCATTGAGATTCGTGGATAATTTAGACTACTATTTAGGGATAGATCGTACCTCTTTTTTTTTATCCCCTCGAACAAATCGAAATGATTGAAGTTTTTCTATTTGGAATCGTCTTAGGCCTAATTCCTATTACTTTAGCGGGATTATTCGTGACTGCGTATTTGCAATACAGGCGTGGGGATCAGTTGGATCTTTGATTGAGTAATATTTCTTTTTTGATTGACCTCCTCCAGACCAGAGAGGAGGTCAAATTGGAGTTGCAATTCAACTTTGTTTTGTTAAGTTATTTTACTCTGCTTCGACATAAGATAGATGGAATCACGCTCTGTAGGATTTGAACCTACGACATCGGGTTTTGGAGACCCGCGTTCTACCGAACTGAACTAAGAGCGCTTTCATTCAAAAAGAAAACCCTTTTCTACTCCTAACGTGTCTCACGTACGTATAGTATCCACAAATTCAAGTTATACCCACTTTAATTGATCTCCTCGCTACTGCCCATAAAGAAGAAAGAAGTAATAGGTAGGGATGACAGGATTTGAACCTGTGACATTTTGTACCCAAAACAAACGCGCTACCAAGCTGCGCTACATCCCTTTTCCAAATTGTTGTACAATGGCATTGTACACAATTCCTGTCTTGTTTTCCACATCGTAATTTTCTTCTCTTTCTCTATCTATATAGAACCTTCTTGTCATTTCTTCTTTTTGGTCTCATATAATCAAGTCAAGGAATGGTATACATCTAAAATCGAATCTAATTTCACCTATAAAAGAAAGATTACTATTCCTTGGTAATGTATAGGAAGAAGAGGTCATCTTTTTCTTTTTTAGGGATAGGAAAATCTCGTCTATACGGTTCATTCTATATAGAATATTGATTTTGTTTTTTTAGTTAGGAATTTCGCATAAACAAAAGAAATACAAAAGATCTTGGGCAAGAGTATCTGATCATATATGTATTCCAATAAGGAAGGAGGATTTTCAATGCGGGATATAAAAACATATCTCTCTGTAGCACCCGTGCTAAGTACTCTATGGTTTGGGGCTTTAGCAGGTTTATTGATAGAAATTAATCGTTTATTCCCAGATGCTTTGTCATTCCCTTTTTTTTAATTCTAGTTATTACTATGCGAGGAATTCTTCGTGACATGACGAAAATTTTCCCTTTTTCAATCCTTTTTTTTTTAGTATAGGAAGGAAAAAGAAAGAAAAGATGGATTGGGTTGAACCTCAGAGTCATGAAAAATTCGGTAAATCCCATTTTGGAAAACAGAAATTCAATTAAAAGCGGTATCCAAGCTAAGTCAGGCCTCAGAAATCAGAGCATAGAAAGAGGCTGGGCTGGCTACTTAAATGAAAGGATTTCGAAGCAAAATCCTTGCTAATTCGACAAGGATTGTATTCTTTAATTATTTCTCCATTTTTTATTACTTAATTTAAGAATTTCCAAAATTTTTTATTCTAATGGATTTTATTCTTCTTCTTCGGATTCAAAATAGAAGAATAAAAGAATAAGTAGAAGAATTAAGTTAAGTCAATCCAAAAAAGAAAGGAGGTTCATGGCCAAGGGGAAAGATGTTAGAATCAGACTTATTTTGGAATGTATCAGTTGTGTTCGAAAAGGTGCCAATAAGGAATCGACGGGGATTTCTAGATATAGTACTCAAAAGAATCGCCACAATACACCTGGACAATTAGAATTCAAAAAATTTTGTCGTTATTGTCGCAAGCATACGACTCATGGCGAAATAAAAAAATAGGAGCATCGTGTGTTCGATCTTTCCAAAGAACAGATTTAATATATAGAACATAGATAGAATACAAAATACAAATCAACTCATTTGATTTCAGGTAGATATTATTTCATATGTATAGAGGGTATTCATATACTATATATGAATCAAATAATATATGGACCAAAGAAAGACTACTTCTTCTGGATCCAAAATTAATAAAATAAAGAAATCCATTTTTTTTCCAATTTTTTAATAAAGAATAAATCATGTATACATCTAAACAACCTTTTCATAAATCTAAGCAACCCTTTCGTAAATCCAAGCAAACTTTTCAAAAATCCAAGCAAACTTTTCGTAAGTCCAAGCAAACTTTTCGTAAATCCAAACAACCTTTTCGTAAATCCAAACAACCTTTTCGTAGGCGTCCTCGGATTGGCCCGGGGGATCCAATTGATTATAGAAACATGAGTTTAATTAATCGATTTATTAGTGAACAAGGAAAAATATTATCGAGACGAATAAATAGATTAACCTTGAAACAACAACGATTAATTACTCTTGCTATAAAACAGGCTCGTATTTTATCTTTCTTACCATTTCGTAACTATGAGAATGAGAAGCAATTTCAAGCCCAGTCAATTTCAATAATTACTGGTCCTAGACCCAGAAAAAATAGACATATTCCTCAATTAACGCAAAAGTTCAATTCCAATCGAAACTTAAGAAACTCCAACCAGAATTTAAGAAACAACAATCGGAACTTAAGTTCCGATTGTTGATGTTTTATTCGAAAGGGCCAGACCTATATATAAGGAAAGTAATCCAGTTTTGATTCTTGTGTTTGTTATAAGAAAGAAAAATGGGGAAGAATAAATAGTTTTTTTATTTATTGCAACATGCTCGTTGATTCTTACCACTTAATCTTAATTTATTGTATCTTCCCGGAGTTCCCTCTCCGGGAATTCGGTTTTAATTATTCCTGTATATTACTTTTTTATCCATTTAATTGATGATCTTTATTTTATTGGAAATCGTGTAAAGATTATTTGGATTTGATACAGCTACTTGTGCAAGCATTTTACGATTAAGAATCAATTCCTTCTTGTACAGATTGTGTATTAATTTACTATAACTATTGAATACTTTATATATCCGCGTTGCTGCGTTTATCCGAGTGATCCACAAACGACGAAAATCCCTCTTTTGCCTGCCTCTATCTCGATGAGAGGAAACAAAAGCTCTTCTTACTTGTTGAGTAATCATTCGATTAAGTCTTAAATGAGCCCCTCTAAAGTTTGAGGCAAATGAACGCATTTTTGTTCGTCGTCTCCGAGCTATATATCCTCGCGGAACTCTGGTCATTGAATCAAATTAACCTTAATGAATAACTAATGATTTCTCTTCTTTTAGCCATCCTTTTTCCCATTAATAACAAAACGAATTATTCCGATATATAAAATATTAATTCCAATGGCTTTTGCTACTGTAACCTTCCCAACCACGATTTTTTATTCTATTCCCTTCAGTTATTTCGCATAGAAATAACAAATTCTAACGATACTCAAAAAAATAGTGGGTTCCATCGTTTCTATGGTTCCCTTTTAAACGGTGAGGCCCTCTCTATACACCGGAGCCCTTTCTTTCATTTCATCAAAAGGTATTGTGAACTTGTATAGTTCACATTCTTTGGCTCTACCTATCCATTATAGAGTAAATAGCTCTTTTCACAATAAGAGTTATCCATACAGTGACGGCATTTAATTATGAAAGTTGGCTAAGTAGCTGACCCTGTTAGTCCGTTCTTTTAAGATAAAGGAGCATAAGCCTTTTTCTTTTTATTACTATTTCCTCCGCTTAATGGATAACCATTCTCTACCAATGGGGGAATTGCTTCTTATTTCCAATTTAGATGATTGGATTTGCACCAAAGGAAACCAGAAATTCCATATTACCATAGAAATCTAGGATAGAGCTTCTCTATCCTATTCATTGGTACCGATCATGGATACTTCCAAAATTGTCTTATTTGTTTGAACTCATGATCTGAACGAGTCACACATACACCCTAGCACATGTTCCTCGACGCTGAGGACATCCCTTAAGCGCGGCCGATTTTCTAGCATTTCGTATTGGCTGTCTTGCGTTTCTAATAAGTTGTTTAACCGTTGGCATGTCGTATGTATATAGAAAAAAAGGATTGGTTTAGATCGATCTTAACCTGATGATTGATCATCATGAAGTATTTCTATTTTCTATTAAATCGCAGAAAACCTGAATTTAGGTTTGAAATAAATTTACAAGAAATGCGACCACTACCAATCCTTAAACATTTCTGGAAACCACACTGGATCAGTATCGCAGTGCTCGTCAATCATTTCATCCCCTACAATATCGACAAGTCCATAAGCTTTGGCTTCGTCTGCTGACATAAAAACATCCCTTTCCATGTCTTCGGATACAACCCAAAAAGGCTTGCCTGTTCTTAGTGCATAAACCCTTGTGATCATTTCGCGAACTTTGTGTAACTCCTCCACTTCTAGGAAAAATTCTGGTGTCCTTGCCCGATAATAAGCACTAGCAGGTTGGTGAAGCATAATCCTCGCGTGAGGGAATGCTATACGCTTGGTGGGTTCTCCTCCAAGCAGAATGAAGGATGCCATGGACGCAGCTATTCCGAGGCATATTGTATATATATCTGGTGTCACCGTTTGCATCGTATCAAAAATTGCCATTCCTGAGATTAGCCACCCGCCTGGGGAGTTTATAAACAAAAAAATATCGCTAATTCCATCTTCTATACTGAGATATACCATGAGACCTGTAATATGATTCGTGATCTCGCAACGAATCTCTTGACCTAAAAAAAGTGTCCTTTCTCGATACATAACATTGTATAAGTCAACCCAAGTCGCTTCTTCATCTCCGGGAATCCGGTAAGGTACTTTTGGAACACCAATGGGCATATTAGATTAATATTATTAAATTTAAGTAAGAAAACTATACTTTAATATGGAAACGTAAGAATGGAAGAGAAAGAAAGAATCCGCAGTTTATTGTCTTTTTTTTTTTCTTATTCTATATGAATACTATGGATTCTATTAATACGTAGATTGAAATAATACATAGATTGAAAGGTTATATCTATAAGGAAGGTAAGACAGATTGAATAAAGAAAAAAGAATCGGTGATTGGAATGATAAACAAAGAGGGATAGGGATCTATTCTTCGTTTTTTTTCCAAATAGGCCAAGCTACCCATTGCATATTGGCACTTATCGAGTATAGAATAGATCTGCTTCTCTTTCTTCTTACGAACAGAATTGGCTTCTTATTTTTAATGGAATGAAATAAATATTCACGCTTTCTGACACAGAATCCCCTAAAGGGGTTAGGTACATAGGATATGGATAGTCTTTTCCAATGCGATAAAATAAAGCGACATCGTGTCTATTTTTCTTTGCTAAAGGGGTATTTCCATGGGTTTGCCTTGGTATCGTGTTCATACTGTTGTATTGAATGATCCGGGTCGATTGCTTTCGGTGCATATAATGCACACAGCTCTAGTTTCTGGTTGGGCCGGCTCGATGGCTTTATACGAATTAGCGGTTTTTGATCCCTCTGATCCTGTTCTGGATCCAATGTGGAGACAAGGTATGTTCGTCATTCCCTTCATGACTCGTTTAGGAATAACCAATTCGTGGGGTGGTTGGAGTATTTCAGGAGGAACTGTAACGAATCCGGGTATTTGGAGTTATGAAGGTGTGGCAGGTGCGCATATTGTGTTTTCTGGCTTGTGTTTCTTGGCAGCTATCTGGCATTGGGTATATTGGGACCTAGAAATATTCTGTGATGAGCGGACGGGAAAACCCTCTTTGGATTTGCCCAAGATTTTTGGAATTCATTTATTTCTTGCAGGGGTGGCTTGCTTTGGCTTTGGCGCATTTCATGTAACGGGTTTGTATGGTCCTGGGATATGGGTGTCCGATCCTTATGGACTAACTGGAAAAGTACAAGCTGTAAATCCAGCGTGGGGTGTAGAAGGTTTTGATCCTTTTGTTCCGGGGGGAATAGCTTCTCATCATATTGCTGCGGGTACATTGGGCATATTAGCGGGCCTATTCCATCTTAGTGTCCGTCCGCCTCAACGTCTATACAAAGGATTACGTATGGGCAATATTGAAACTGTACTTTCCAGTAGTATCGCTGCTGTTTTTTTTGCAGCTTTCATAGTTGCCGGAACTATGTGGTATGGGTCAGCAACTACCCCAATCGAATTATTTGGGCCTACTCGTTATCAGTGGGATCAGGGATACTTTCAGCAAGAAATATATCGAAGAGTTAGCGATGGGTTAGCCGAAAATCTTAGTTTATCAGAAGCTTGGTCTAAAATTCCCGAAAAATTAGCCTTTTATGATTATATTGGTAATAATCCGGCAAAGGGGGGATTATTCAGAGCAGGCTCAATGGACAATGGGGATGGAATAGCTGTTGGATGGTTAGGACATCCCGTCTTTAGAGATAAAGAAGGGCGCGAGCTTTTTGTACGCCGTATGCCTACTTTTTTTGAAACATTTCCGGTTGTTTTGGTAGATGAAGAGGGAATTGTGAGAGCGGACGTTCCTTTTAGAAGAGCAGAATCCAAATATAGTGTTGAACAAGTAGGCGTAACGGTGGAGTTCTATGGTGGCGAACTTAATGGAGTAAGTTATTCTGATCCTGCTACTGTAAAAAAATATGCGAGGCGTTCCCAATTAGGGGAAATTTTTGAATTAGATCGGGCTACTCTGAAATCGGATGGTGTTTTTCGCAGCAGTCCAAGGGGTTGGTTCACTTTTGGTCATGCTACCTTTGCTTTGCTCTTCTTTTTCGGACACATTTGGCATGGCGCTAGAACCTTGTTCCGAGATGTTTTTGCTGGTATTGATCCAGACTTGGATGCTCAAGTGGAATTTGGAACATTCCAAAAAGTTGGAGATCCAACTACAAGGAGACAGGCAGTCTGATACCACATTGCTATGGTATCTTTCATCTCTCTTTTTTGATTTGACATGGGAAACATCTCCCATCCTTTCTTTGACTCTTTTTCTTTCTTTATATGGGAAATGATCCCAAATGACAAATGAATAGGTGTGGAAGTTATAATTGTAAATAAACCACGATCGAATCTATGGAAGCATTGGTTTATACGTTCCTTTTAGTTTCGACTTTAGGGATAATTTTTTTCGCTATCTTCTTCCGAGAACCACCTAAGGTTCCGACTAAAAAAATGAAATAATTTCATTGAAGTAAGAAGTCTCCCCATCTGGGAGACTTCTTACTTCAATTAGTCCCCGTGTTCTTCGAATGGATCTCTTAATTGTTGAGAGGGTTGCCCAAACGCGGTATATAAGGCATACCCAGTAAAGCTTACAAGTAAACCAGATATGGAGATGGCGACTAAAGTTGCTGTTTCCATTTTTATAGAATTTCAAGATTACAATGGATCTACGAAAAGATCGTGTATTTACAACTACAACGGAATAGTATACAAAGTCAACACCAATGATTAAATAGAATTTATGGCTACACAAACCGTTGAAGATAGTTCTAGACCTGGGCCAAGACGAACTCGCGCAGGTAGTTTATTGAAACCCTTGAATTCGGAATATGGGAAAGTAGCTCCGGGTTGGGGGACTACTCCTTTTATGGGGGTCGCAATGGCTTTATTCGCGATATTCCTATCTATCATTTTAGAAATTTATAATTCTTCTGTTTTACTGGACGGAATTTTAATGAATTAGGTTTCTACTAACTAAAACTACGAAGTCATAGTTTTTCCATCCAAAAAAGCCTTTCTACTTTAAGCTCTACATTTCTAGACATTCTGGTAGTTCGACCGTGGAATTTTTTTGTTTCGGTATCTCTGGAATATGAGTGTGTGACTTGTTAGAATTGATCCTATTGATAATACATAGAAAGGGCCTGTTATCTCTATCAAGATGATTCTAATTCGTCGGATATTTATTATTTATTCTAGTATCTGGAACACGAAATAGATAGAGTGGATCAAGAAAAAAAAATGGAACTATGATTCATACTCACTATTCAGACCTCGCAACCAGACTGAAAAAAATTCAAGTAGTTTTTAATAAAAAAAGAAAATGTCTTCCTTCCAAATTTGTTTGCCCAAAAGACAACTTTTTTTTTCTCTTGATTTTGTCGAGTTATTACACCGATTCAATAAATGATCATCAAGCGGTTCTTATTCGAAGAACCCTTGCCTTTTGTTTAGCTTGAGACTCAATCATCGTGGCTCTAGTATGAATCTAAGGTTTTAATTGAACTGATTCATAGGATCGCAACAAGATAATTTCTATCAGAAAACTACTAGAATTTTTGCTTTATTTATTTACTAGTAAAACAAAACAAGAGTAAATCCGCATTACGCAAAAAAAAAAAAAGAAATCCAAAATAGGGAAGAGAAAAGTCAAGAGGCCTCTAATGACCAACATAAGGCAAAGAAAGGAAGACAGATGAGCCAACTTGAGATTTTTTGGCATTATCATCACAAAGAATAAATTCTGGATTTTTCTTATTTCATATCTTCAAGGCAAATCGACCCAATCCAGTGGCTGATGAAGTTTTGAACCCTTTTTTTTCTAATATCCGTTGAAAATTTGTGTGTTTCTGCTTGAGCCGTACGAGATGAAATTTTCATATACGGTTCTCGGAGGGGGACTCGGGTTAGTTACCTATCTCAATAAAGTATATGATTGGTTTGAGGAACGTCTTGAGATTCAGGCAATTGCGGATGATATAACTAGTAAATATGTTCCTCCTCATGTCAACATATTTTATTGTTTAGGGGGAATTACACTTACTTGTTTTCTAGTACAAGTCGCTACAGGTTTTGCTATGACTTTTTACTACCGCCCAACCGTTACAGAGGCTTTTTCCTCGGTTCAATACATAATGACCGAGGCCAACTTTGGTTGGTTAATCCGATCAGTTCATCGATGGTCAGCAAGTATGATGGTTCTAATGATGATCCTGCACGTATTTCGTGTGTATCTCACAGGTGGATTTAAAAAACCCCGCGAATTAACTTGGGTCACAGGTGTGGTTTTGGCTGTATTGACTGCATCGTTTGGTGTAACTGGTTATTCTTTGCCTTGGGATCAAATTGGTTATTGGGCAGTCAAAATTGTGACAGGTGTACCTGAAGCGATTCCGGTAATAGGATCGCCTTTAGTGGAGTTATTGCGTGGAAGTGCTAGTGTGGGCCAATCCACTTTGACTCGTTTTTATAGTTTACATACTTTTGTACTGCCTCTGCTTACCGCCGTATTTATGTTAATGCACTTTCCAATGATACGTAAGCAAGGTATTTCGGGTCCTTTATAGGGAAGGCATATCATAGAGAAAGATAATTCTAATTCTCATATATCATATCGGGTAGGTTGTGGTATTTCATTGCTACAAACATGGGTTATTGTAAAATAAGACATGTCATTTGGATACTTTTCTTCAACTCCGAAGTATTTTGATACAAATAGTTGAAGTTAATTTTACGAAAGAAAATAAGGCGGATTATGGGAGTGTGTGACTTGAATTATTGATTTGGCCATGCAGATAAAGAATTGGATCTGCCACATTAGAATTCACAACCAAAGGTGTCTCCGCATCCAATCAACACGTAAGTCCCCTATCTAGGAAGGATAGGCTGGTTCACTTGAGGAGAATATTTTCTATGATCATACCCCGACCATGTCATCCATGAACAGGCTCCGTAAGATCCCATAGAGTAGAAATGGAATAAGTCATATCACATGATCTAATTCTCTATTTATTACACTTACTTTTTTATTATAGTATGGAAATGCATTCATTTTCTTTGCATCGATTGCGATCCGCAATACTATCGGAGTAAAAGAAGGTATCTAAGGAAGAACGTAGGCTAGACTTTTGGATTTTTTATTAGTAACAAGTAAATACTTTGTTTGGACGTAAGAAATTTGCGATATTGAGGGGATAAACACCAACTAATCAAGAGACATGAGACAATCCACAAAGCAATTGATCATGATCAAATTTGCAAGCCCACTTGGATATTGAGCATTTACCCATAAGAATAGGATTCTTTTCAATGAGTAGTTGTAGGTGCAACTTCGGAAAAGAGAATCTGATAAAGCTTTTCTTACCTAGAGTCATTGAGTCATTATATACCTTATTCTATTATGGATCTTCCACGGTCTTTTTTCTTTCATTCTTGCTCGAGCCGGATGATGAAAAATTCTCATGTCCGGTTCCTTTGGGGGATGGATCCTAAAGAATTCACCTATCCCAATAACAAAGAAACCTGACTTAAATGATCCTGTATTAAGAGCAAAATTAGCTAAAGGGATGGGACATAATTATTACGGGGAACCCGCGTGGCCCAACGATCTTTTATATATTTTTCCAGTAGTAATTCTAGGTACTATTGCATGTAATGTAGGTTTAGCAGTTCTTGAGCCGTCAATGATTGGTGAACCGGCGGATCCGTTTGCAACTCCTCTGGAAATATTACCCGAGTGGTACTTCTTTCCCGTGTTTCAAATACTCCGTACAGTACCCAATAAGTTATTGGGCGTTCTCTTAATGGTTTCTGTGCCAACGGGCTTATTGACAGTACCCTTTCTAGAGAATGTCAATAAATTCCAAAATCCATTTCGTCGCCCAGTAGCTACGACAGTCTTTTTAATCGGTACTGCGGTAGCTCTTTGGTTAGGTATTGGAGCAACATTACCCATTGAAAAATCCTTAACTTTAGGTCTTTTTTAGGGATTTTTCAGGTTGATTCATTCAACCGTGAAGTACCGTGCATAGGTATCTAGGAAATAGTTACTTCCAAGTGAATCTTCCCTAGATACCTAAAATCCATTTTATTATGATCCATTTCGCGAAAATATAGATTGTGCCAAAGATGCAAAATTGTTTTCTTTTTTTTTATTCTAACTCGAAAAGGAAGAAGAGGAAAAAATTGCAATGGATTTAAAACGAGAACTTATTCTTAGGTAAATCAATTGGGAGATGCTTCTCTAGAGTGTCCCATATCTGTTTTCCATCTTCCATACGAAAACTGTCAATTCTCATAAGATCTTCTTCAGTCTTACTCAAAAGGTCCAATAGTGTATGTATATTGGCCCTTTTGAGACAATTATACGTTCTAGAAGGCAATTCTAATTGATCAATAAAAATACAATTCAATGGAATTCCTTTTTTGTTTTTCTTTAGATTAGTTAATTTTTTTTGAAAGGTTAAAAGGGGTGGAGTAAACCTGTTTTTATTTTCTTCGAAACTAGTGCCCTCTTCCTCCGCGTGTAGAAAAGGAAGAAATAAATCAATCAAATTACGAGAAGCCTCATAAAGCGCTTCCTTAGGGGTTAAACTTCCATTCGTCCATATTTCTAGAAAAAGTATCTCGTGTTTTTCATTTCCATTCCCACAATAAAAAATACTATAATTCACATTTCGAACAGGCATGGATACAGCATCTATGGGATAACTTCCATCTTGAGAGTTCTTTCTGAGTTCCGTGTGATATCCGCGATCTCTCTTGATCTGTAACTCAATACAGAAATCAATGGGCTCTGTCAAGTTAGCTATAGGTTGTGCCATATCAACGATCTCTACGGAAGGGGGTAAGATGATATCTTGAGCAGTTATGTATCTAGGACCTTTGACACAAATTGATGCGTCTCTAACTCCATAGAGATTACTTCTCAATACAATTTCTTTCAAATTTAGTAAAATTTCTTGTACGGATTCTTCAATACCTGCTATTGTAGAATATTCGTGTGGCACGCTCCCAAATTTTGCACGTGTGATACATGTTCCTTCTATTTCTCCAAGTAAAGCTCTTCGCAAGGCAATACCGACGGTATCCGCTTGACCTTTTCTAAGCGGGGACAAAATGAAACGACCATAATAAAGACGCTTACTATCTACTCTTGATTCAACACACTTCCACTGTAGTGTTTGAGTGGATCCTGCTACCTCCTCTCGAACCATAATAGACTAGTATTATTATTTGATCATTGAATCGTTTATTTCTCTTGAAAGCGGTTTAATTCTTTTACAGACGTCTTTTTTTAGGAGGTCGACATCCATTATGCGGCATAGGTGTTACATCGCGTATACAACTTAATCGTACACCACTTTTAGCAATGGCTCGTAATGCGGCATCTCTTCCACTACCAGCACCCTTTACCATAACTTCTGCTCGTTGCAAACCCACTGTACGAATAGCATCTACTGCTGTTCTTTGACCAGCATAGGGTGATGCTTTTCTTGAGCTTTTGAATCCACAAGTACCCGCGGAGGACCAGAAAACCACCCGACCCTGCGGGTCTGTAACAGTTATAATGGTATTGTTGAAACTAGCTTGAACATGAATAACTCCTTTTGTTATTCTACGTGCACTCTTCCGTAAACTAAAACGCGCATTCCTACGCAAACCAATACGCACTTTCCTACGTGAACCAATTTTTGGTATAGCTTTTGTCATATTTTATTATCTCATAAATATGAGTTAGAAATAACAAAAAGAAAAAAAGATACAAAGATATCCGTTTCAGGGTAAAATATATCCTTTACTTTAATTATTTTATTTGGAATTTGGACATTTCCGCGGGTACTTTTTTTACTTTTTAGAAAGTAAAGTTCTTTTTCGAAAGATTACCCCTGTCTTTGTTTATGCTTCGGGTTGGAACAAATGACTCTAATTCGTCCACGCCTACGAATCAGTCGACATTTTGTACAAATTTTACGAACAGAAGCTCTTATTTTCATATTTCCGTATTCCTTTCTTAAACTATGAATCTAATCTTTGGAAAAAATAAGTCTCTTCGCTTGAATTTTGGAACTTTGAATTTATTACCCTAGAAAAAAAAAGAAAAACCTAATTCTTTGAATCTTTGGTATCCTTCAAATCTTCGGTATCCTTCAAATCTTCGGTATCCTTCGAGTCTTCGGTACGCTTCGAATCCTTATGGGGAAGTCTATAAATTATACGTCCCTTGCTTGAATCATAACGACTTACTTCAATTTTGACCCTATCCCCCATCAGTATTCGTATAGAACTAGACCGGATCTTTCCTGAAATATAGCCCAGAATGATGGTGTCATTCTCTAGGCGAACGCGGAACATTCCGTTGGGTAGGGCTTCCGTAACTAAACCTTCGAAAGTGACTTTTGCTTCTCTCGGGTTTTTTTTTTCTCTCCTATTTTTTTTTTCTGTCATATTTTTTTTTCTCCTATTTTTCTATTTTGATTTTCAAATAAAAAAAAACGTTGTATTTTTATTTGAAAAATAGGAAGTTCGAGATAGAATTCGGGTACTATAGGAGGGGCGATTACCATATATAACATAAGACTTCTCCCCCAATTCTGTTTAGTCGAGCTTCTCGATCTGTCATTATACCTCGAGAAGTAGAAAGAATAGCAATTCCCATTCCGCCCAAAACTTTAGGAATTCCTTGATAGTTGGCATAAATTCGTAAGCCGGGTCGGCTGATACGCTTTAAAAAGGTTCTAGTTCTATATATTCCTTTTCTAGTCTTTCTCTTTTGATGTCGCAAAGTTGAAACCAAGAAATATCTGTTACTTTCCTGATGTTTCCGAACACTTTCAATAAAACCCTCTCGTAGAAGTATTTTAACAATGTTTTCGGTAATATTTGTAGATACTACTCGAACTGTTCCTTTTTTATTCATGTCCGCGTTTCTTATAGAGGTTAGTAAATCAGCAATAGTGTCCTTGCCCATAAGACTCTAATTCTAGGTTCCTCCTAATTTTTCTATAATCAACATGTTTTCTTTTTTTTTTTATTTTGGATTTTAAAGCATATACGTGAAACACAATCTACTAATTTTTTCTTTGATCTATATCTTGCCTACTAGTATTTATAATACTTCAGGAGCTAATGAAACTATTTTAGTAAAATTCAACTCTCTCAATTCCTCGGCGATCGCGCCAAAAACTCGAGTTCCTTTTGGATTTCCTTTTTGATCAATGATAACCGCTGCATTGTCATCATAGCGTATTATTATACCGTCTTCGCATTTGAACTCTTTACATGTACGTACAATTACAGCTCGAATTACTTCGGATCTTTCTAGAGGCATTTGGGGCACTGCGTCTTTGATTACAGCAACAATAACATCACCAATACGAGCATATCGCTGATTACTAGCAGCTCCTATGACTCGAATACACATCAATTTTCGAGCTCCACTGTTATCTGCTACATTTAAAAGGGTCTGAGGTTGAATCATATTATTTTGATTTCAATTTGTTATTTCAATGCAAAAGGATGAAAGAAATATTGTCTTTCCAGAAAGAAAAACCTGGTTTTTTTATCTTCAATACTCCTTTTTTTGGGTTCTATATCTCTATCTCTAATCGAAGAAATTGACTTCGTATGGGCATTTTACTGGCAGCTATGGAGATAGCTGCTCTAGCTACAGTTTCGGATACTCCGCCCATTTCATAAAGTATTCGACCTGGTTTAACAACGGCTACCCAATATTCGGGGGATCCCTTTCCTGAGCCCATACGTGTTTCCGTGGGTCTTAGTGTAACCGGTTTGTCGGGAAATATACGTACCCATAGTTTTCCACCACGACGTGCATATCGTGTCATTGCTCTTCGTCCTGCTTCTATCTGTCTCGACGTGATCCAAGCGGGTTCAAGTGCTTGAAGAGCATATCTACCAAAACAAATACGATTGCCTCGGCAGGATTTTCCCTTCATTCTTCCTCTATGTTGTTTACGAAATCTGGTTCTTTTGGGGTTATAGTCGATGGTTCTTTCTTAGTTCCATCTCTACTGCAAAACTGGACATGAGAGTTTCTTCTCATCCAGCTCCTCGCGAATGAAATGAGAAAGCGTGCAAATTTCTCTAATTCCATAATATTTTGGAATATTATGGATAGATGCACATTAATAGATAATAGAAAAAGTTAGGGTTTTTTTAATATTGAATATTGAATTTGTTAAAATAGATAAATATATAGTCAAGAAAGAAGATCTAGAATATATCTAGATGTGTGTGTCTATTTATCTATATTCTATATTTATGGATAATGTAATCTTTCTTAACAAAAAATCTCCTTATTTTTACTCTTATTGAATCGCGGTAAAGTATTCTAATTCAATAAATATTTCGCGGGCGAATATTTACTCTTTCCTGTCTTATTTGTTAATTTATATTATAACCTTACCAAATAAGGCAATTTTTTTGGTTTGTTCCGCCATCCCACCCAATGAAGTATTAGGATTCTTTTCAATAAAATCCTATGCAGTCATAGGTTCTGTCGTTCCCACTACTTCTCCTTTAATGGTTAGGTCTGAATCCCACAATGGAGCTTCCAAAAAATTTCTTTCCGAGTCAATTTTCTCAGTTTTATTAACCCGGGCCGCTCTTTATTATTGTTTTAAATTTGTATTTCTTGTTTCAAGTTACGATTTCGAATTCTCTGTTATTTTTATTATATTGATGCTTTATCACATTGCCTTTTATGATGTAACTCATAGACCATACATATTGGAATCCTATATCTTTCTTATTCCTATTCTTTCCTTCTATCATCCCTCCTTTTATCCACATCCCTTTAGTTTTGCTTCACAACCTAGAATCCATTTTCTTTTTTAGAGAAAAAATTGCAGTTGCTACAACTATATGATAGATCTACTCATTTATGATAGATGTATCATATAGTGACTGTTTCTTAGTTAGGATCTCGACAATACGAAGCAATAGGTTGGTTATTAGTTAATTTTCTATAATTACTAAGTTTTTTTCTTTTTCTATTTATAGTAGGGTTCAGTCAATTTTTTTGAATCTCCATTTTCGACTCTAAAGAAAAAACTAACGAGTCACACACTAAGCATAGCAATTATATTAAAAGATTTATCAATTTTCATTAAATCTTATAGAAAGAGGTAGAATTTCTTCTTCTTTTTCAGGGATTTCAGGAAAAATAAGGCTCTTGTCATTTTTTATTCTATCACTGAACAGAATGGGAAGACAAGGCTAGTTATTCTTCGTCTACGAATATCCAAATTTTTACACCTAATACTCCATAGATAGTTCGAATTGGATAGCAGCAATAATCAATTTTAGCGCGAATTGTTTGGAGGGGAAGTCTACCCTTTTTGATGCATTCGGCACGTGCAATTTCTTTCCCTGCGAGACGACCTGCAATTTTGACTTTTACTCCCCTTATATCTGCTTTTTTAGTTAATTCAATGGCTTTTTTCATTGCCTTTCGGAATGAAACTCTATTTTTTAATTGGAAAGCTATATATTCTGCAAGAATGTTAGGTTGTCTATAAGGTTCTTTAACTTTTTCAATAGCAATATTAAGTCTCTGGTTTACAGAATTAACTTCCTTTTGTAGATCTTTCTCTAATTCTTCGATTGCTCCTTTTTTCTTTAATAAATTGGGGAATCCAATATGGATTATGACGTGGATCGTATCGATTTCTTTTTGAATTTCTATATGTGTAATTACTTCGGAACTTGAGCCTGAGTCCATTTTTCTATTATGTGTAATTACTTCGGAACTTGAGTCTGATTCTATTTTTCTATTCGAGCCTTTTTTCCTATTCTTTTGTATATAGTTCTTGATACAATTCCGTATTTTTTTATCTTCCTGTAGACCTTCAGAATAATTTTTTGGTTGTGCGAACCAAAAGGAATGGTGATTTTGGGTTGTACCAAGTCTGAAACCGAGTGGATTTATTTTTTGTCCCATATTTTTCTATTCTATTTTTTTTTTACTGGGAATCGAAATCTTAGATGGATCTAAAGATTATTTAGATTTCTTTACTATATTTAGTACAATTGTTATATGACACATGGTTTTTTTTATGGGAGAACTACGTCCTCGAGCTCGAGGTCTGAATTTTTTCATAATAGTACTCCTACTGACTTCGGCTTTAGTGATGAATAAATTCGCTTTGTCGAAATCCCTATAATGAGTAGCATTTGCTGCTGCCGAATAAACCAACTTTAGGATGGGATAAGATGCTTGATAAGGCATGAGGTTCAGTATCATAACAGTTTCTTCGTAGTAACGCCAGCGAATCTCATCAAGAACTCTTTGTGCTTTGAAAACAGACATATGGATGCGTTTTTGTGCTTTGAAAACCCGTTCGAACTTAAGTAGACGATCGGTTGGAACTTTCCTTGCGAGTTTCCTTAGCCCACTCTTCTTCTTCTTTATTCTAGGGGTATACTTTACCAGTTTGAAACTTGTCATAAATAAGGTTATTCCCCGCCTACCTTTGTTTGTTTTTTTTTTTATTTTGAATCTTTCTATTCTGAATTCAGTTAACGACGAGATTTAGTATCTTTTCTTGCACTTTCATAACTCGTGAAATGCCGAGTAGGCACGAATTCCCCCAATTTGCGACCTACCATAGGATTTGTTATGTAAATAGGTATATGTTCCTTTCCATTATGAATCGCGATTGTATGGCCAACCATTGCGGGTAGAATGCTAGATGCCCGGGACCACGTTACTATTGTTTCTTTCTCCTCCTTCATATTGACCTTTTCGATTTTTGCCAATAAATGATGAGCTACAAAAGGATTCGTTTTTTTTCGTGTCACAGCTGATTACTCCTTTTTCCATTTTAAAGAGTGGCATTCTATGTCCAATATCTCGATCGAAGTATGGAGGTCAGAATAAATAGAATAATGATGAATGGAACAAAGAGAAAAATCCTTTAGCTGGATAAGGGGCGGATGTAGCCAAGTGGATCAAGGCAGTGGATTGTGAATCCACCATGCGCGGGTTCAATTCCCGTCGTTCGCCCATCGCATTATTGCAAATTCCAAAAATGCAATTTTCCATATTCCTAGTTACGTATTTACTTACGGCGACGAAGAATAAAACTATCACTATATTTTTTCCTTTTCCTAGTTCTTCTTCCAAGCGCAGGATAACCCCAAGGGGTTGTGGGTTTTTTTCTACCAATGGGGGCTTTCCCTTCACCGCCCCCATGGGGGTGGTCCACAGGGTTCATAACTACCCCTCTTACTACGGGGCGTTTACCTAGCCAACACTTAGATCCGGCTCTACCCAAACTTTTTTGGTTCACCCCAACATTACCCACTTGTCCGACTGTTGCTAAGCAATTTTGGGATACCAAACGGACCTCCCCAGATGGTAATCTTAAAGTGGCCGATTTACCCTCTTTTGCAATCAGTTTCGCTACAGCACCTGCTGCTCTAGCTAATTGCCCACCCCTTCCACGTGTGATTTCTATGTTATGTATGGCCGTGCCTAAGGGCATATCGGTTGAAGTAGATTCTTCTTTTCTCTCAAAAAACCCCTTCCCAAACTGTACAAGCTTCTTCCAAAGCATACAGCTTTCTAGATGTATATGACGATCTCTAGACAGATGGATCTTATATGAATCGTATGATGAAGTACCACATGAGTGGATATATAGGAAAGGAATCCAAATCTGCCGAATCGCTCATGTTATGATCTTCTACATCCTAGGTCTCCGCGTTCCGTCATCTGGCTTATGTTCTTCATGTAGCATTCAGATCGAATGACTCTATGAAATTACGTCGATACTTCCACATATTATGGGTAACGTAGGAGACATCCCTATTTTCCCCGGGGGGTCTTAATTACCACTGCTTAGCTTTCAATTCGCCTCTGACCATCAAATTAAATGTGAATAACCCGTCCTCCTCTCTTTGAAACAAGGGGCGCTTCCGGTTCTGTGCGTGCTTCAAACAATTTTGTCTTCTCCATATTACCATATCTCTAGAGTCAATAATTTTCTATGAGGAACTACTGAACTCAATCACTTGCTGCCGTTACTCAACAGTTTTCTGTTGAGGTCTATCCCGTAGAGGTAGTCAAATTGGATCAGTGATCGATTTCTAGGTTTCGTCGTAAACCTAATTGGTTACTTCCAATTACGTAAATCAATAGTTCAAACCGCACTCAAAGGTAGGGCATTTCCCATTGATATAGGAACTTTTGTACCAGAAACAATAGTATCTCCAATTATAGCCCCTCTGGGATGTAAAATATATCTCTTCTCACCATCCCCATAGTGTATGAGACAAATGTATGCATTTCGATTAGGGTCGTATTCTATGGTTACGATTCTACCAGATATGTCTTTTTGATTCCGTCGAAAATCGATTTTACGGTATAGGCGCTTATGACCTCCCCCTCTATGCCTTGCGGTAATGATTCCTCTGGAATTACGACCTTTACCACAACGGTGCCGTCCATGGATCAAATTATTTCGTGGATTGGATTTCACTTGCCTGTCTACGGTTCCCTTGCGTGTGCTCGGGATAGGTGTTTTGTATAAATGTTTCGCCGTATTATTAAGTATTCTCCTTTAGTTTTTTTCTCTATCTAGAAGTGGAATAGAATAACCCGGTTGAAGGGTAATGATCATACGTCTGTAATGCATTGTATGTCCCAGAATAGGTCCCATTCTTCTACCCTTTCTGGGTAGTCGATGGCTATTCACAGCTACTACCTTAACACCAAAGAAGAGTTCGACCCAATGCTTTATTTCTGTCTTAGTGAATCCCGATTCGACATTAAAAGTATATTGATTCTTTCCCAATAAACGAAGACTTTTTTCTGTAAATACTGCGTATTTGATTCCATCCATAAATCGACTTTCCCTCCTATGCTCTGAGTTCCAGTATCGATAAGAATTCGAGTTCTTATTGTTCTTATGTTATGGTATGAATATACCATACCAATTCGTTATGTATGGATGATGGATGAGATTCCATGGATAGAGAGCCAGTTCCAATAGACTTATGGAACGTTCCCGTTCGCGTGCATCCAGCAGGAATTGAACCCGCAAATTTACCAATTATGAGTTGGGCGCTTTAACCATTCAGCCATGGATGCTTAACAGGGATCATCGTACATCGTAAATAACCAATTTTCATATAGAAAGACATATCATAGAAAAATGAAATCGAAAATATTCGGAGATGGCAAATATTCGGAGATGACTATGAAAACACCTCTCTGGATCCTCGAATTGAAAGAGAGATTGAGAGGGATCAAGAATCCTAATTCTCGCTATTTGGAATGGATCCAATTCTATTGAGTCTGACTCATAGTGATCATTTCTCTTTAGCAAAGAATGACCTTGGTTATCAAAGGATTGAACAACCGGGATCCATTTACTTATGATACCTAGTTGACATTGATAACAAGGATCTAATGAATTATGAGTTTAATAGATCCTCTTTAGCAGAAAGACGTATATTCCTTGCTCATTATCAGACAATCACTTATTCCCAAACCTCGTGTGGGGCTAATCGTTTTCATTTACCATCTCATGGAAAACCCTTTTCGTTCCGCTTAGCCCTATCGGGTATTTTAGTGATAGGTTCTATAGGAACTGGACGATCCTATTTGGTCAAATACCTAACGAAAAATTCCTATTTTCCTTTCATTAAGGTACGAGGGCTTCTTATTCCACAAGAACGAAAGCACCTTTTCATTCTTTCATATACTAGGGGTTTTTACTTGGAAAAGACAATGTTCCATACTAAAGGATTCGGGTCCATAACCACGAGTTCCAGTGCACTAGATCTTGTAGCACTTAGCAACGAGGCCCTATCCATTAGTATTCCACATAAGAAATCCATTATAGAAACTAATACAATTAGATTAGCTCTTCATAGACAAACTTGGGGTTTGCGAGCCAAGGTAAGACCGGCTCGGGATCATGGGACCCTTTTCTATCAGATAGGAGGGGCTCTTGTACAAAATAGACTTCTAAGTAATAACCCCATAGAATCTATCTATATAAAGAGGCAATCGTGTCAGGAAGCGGGTTTTTCTTTGGCCAAAGGGTACTTCGAACTTGGAACGAGCATGAAGAGATTAACGAGACTTCTTTCTCTTTTGAGTTTTTCTGGCGGACCGGTCGCGCAAGATCTTTGGTCTTCCCCCGGAACCGATGAAAAAAAGTGGGTCGCTTCTTATGGACTCGCTCAGAATGATTCTTCTCTATCTATAGTTCATGGCCTATTAGAAGTAGAAGGTGCTCTGGTGCAATCCTTACCGACAGAAAAAGATTGCAGTCAGGTTGATAATAATTGAGTGCCATTACTTCGTCGGTCCGAACCAAGGAATCCGTTAGAAATGTTTTGAAATGGATATTGTTCTCTCTTTGATCAGGGATTGCTATATGAAAAGAAGTGGAGTTTGAAAAAGGGAACGGAATGGTCAAACCGGAACTGCTAGAGGAACGAATTTTCAATAGCATAACTTGGGCTCCTAGAATATGGCGCCCTTGGGACAATCTATTTGATTGCAGGGTTTTGTTCCGAAGCAAAGATATCCGCGGAGGCCGGTTCGTTCGTCCTATTCTGATATTCAGGACCAAGAGGTACTGGATTCTCTTTCGGATAGGCCCTGAAAGGAGAAGAAAGGCTGAAATGCCAACGGATCTCTGTCTATTCTCTAATTCACCCGATCCGATAGTACCCGTTTTTGGAACGTCCAGTGCCAAAGTCACTGAATGGGTAAGTCACCAATCCAATCCCTTTGACAAATCGGGTGTCATATTAGATATCATATTCTATATATATAGAAATATCATAGAATAGACATATAGAATTTTTGGTCGGGAAATTCGAATGAATCATTGAGTGAAAAAGGAGCAAAGAATGACAAAAGACGAGACTCTACTAGTCTTCACTCTTGTGGTTTCCTCGGTTTCTGTTTTCTTATTCGGGATCTTGCTTTTCATGGTTCTCATCTCTGCAACTCGCGATTTTCG